GACGATTAGGAAGACTAAGAATACTAATTTCATTTTTCCCGTCCTCCTTGCCTTGTATTATATTCCTTTCTATTTGTATACTTATTTTCTATCATTAGGAATGGTATACAAGTAATGAGTTTCAGACATCCCGCAAAATAAAAAAGAGTAAAAAAAAAAAATAAAGAAAAGACTTATAGAATTTTTTGAATCATATATCATTCTATCGATCAACAAGAATTTGGCACTTTTACCAACTTTATTTTAAGAAATCTATAGATCTAGAAATTCATTTCGTACAATTGAACCTTTTCAAACTGTTTCTTTTTCAGAACCAAAAATATTTGTGCCAAAATCACAGATGCCAAGAAGAACAGAAGGCCTTGGACTCGTAATGGATCTTGAAGCACTATTTCCGCGTCTCCCTGACCAAACCCTCCTATATTTGGATTACTTGTTAATGGTTGATCAAGCTTGATGGATTCACCTTCTGAAACAAGAAGTTCTGGTCCTGGAGGTATAATATCAACCACTTGACGTCCTTCTGATGCATCAACTATGGATATTTCATATCCCCCCTTTTCTTTACGTGCTATTCTGCTTACTATACCAGCAGATGTAGCATTATAAACTGTATTGTTACTCTTGCTACCATCAGGATAAATCTGACCCCTTCCTCTGTTCCCACCTACATATATGGGATATTTTAAGAAGTGAACGTCTTTTTTCGTCGCAGGGTCGGGGGAAAGAATAGGAAAGACGATTTCACTATATTTCTGACCGGGAACAGGACCTATCACAAGAATATTTCTTTTATTAGGACGATAACACTGAAAAGAAAGATTGCCTATCTTTTCTTTCATTTCGGGAGAAATACGATCAAGGGGGGCTAATTCGAATCCCTCGGGTAAAATAAGAACAGCTCCTACATTCAAAGCTCCTTTTTTACCATTAGCAAGAACTTGTTTCAATTGCATATCATAAGGAATTCGAACAACTGCTTCAAATACAGTATCAGGAAGTACGGCTTGCGGAACTTCAATATCCACGGGCTTATTAGCTAAATGGCAATTGGCACATACAATTCGTCCAGTTGCTTCTCGTGGATTTTCATAACCCTGCTGTGCAAAAATGGGATATGCATTTGAAATAGATGCTCGAGTTATTACATATATCATGATCGATACATAAATAGATCGAGTCATCTGTTCTTTTACCCAAGAAAAAGTATTTCTATTTTGCATGGTCCAATCATTGATCCACGGAATTTCTACAATAAATTTGATAGGTATCTAGTAGAATTCCCTATCCACAAGTTTGCCATTGTATTGATTGTACTGAAAGAATTGTACTATAGTAAGAATACCTTGAAGTAAATAAGGTAGAAGTATAAAGAAAAAGATCTAATAAATTATTCATTCATTCATTGAATGATAAATTACTACAAGCGAAGGAGATACACGATTTAAAAAATGGAAGATCCAATATTTCACAATTGTATCTAGAATCACTGGAAAAGTGGAAACAAGACCAGATATAATCTGATCATTCTGAGCCAATCCAAAATCGCTGTAGATCGAACCAATCATTAGTTCCCAACCATGGGTCGAGTGAAATCCGATCCATAAATCAGTAACTAAAAGAATCGAAAAAGCTTTGATTGTATCACTTAAGTTATAGAGAAATTCCTGAATCCAAGAATTTAGAATGAAAAGTTCTTCATTACCCAGAAAAAAATAACCACTTAGAATAGCGAAACAGATTAGATTTGTAGAGAAATGCAAAATGATATGGAAATGAGATTCATTGTGTTTTTGGACCAATTGTATTGTTTCCTTGTGCATTCCTATACGAATCCTTTGCATATATGTCTCCGAGTACTCCTTTATCATCTCGTCCAACAGGAATAGTTCTTCTAATTCCAGAAATTTTTCTAGAACATTTTTCTCTTGAATATCATTCAAAAGGATTTCGGATTGCCTGGTATTCCACCAATTAATAACCCAAGTTTCTAGACATTTATTAAATGAGAGAGAAATCCACCAGGGCAAAAAGAGTATAGACACAAGATATGGGAGGGAAGCCAATGCTTTCTTTTTTTTCATTCTGTATCCATGATGTGAATTGTTAATGAACCTGTTTCATTCGTCGATTCTATCTGAGATTTCTATGAAGCACGAATTATATAACAAGAGCCTATAACTCTAACAAGAAAACAAGAATAAGGTATCGAACCTATGGATCTTTTCCTATTTTTGTTTTTGTGTAAGAATTGAGTCTTTGGATCTAGAATAATCTAGAATAGAACATAGAAGAAGGGCCCTTTTAAAATGAAAAAAAAAGTAAATATTATTTCCATATTCCAGAGATCACAATTAGGCAAATTGTAACCAATTTTCCCTTCATTTATTCCTTTCGATGAAGACTCGAAAACCCATTTGAACTAACGAATAGAATTTGGATTTAAAGACGAACCCTACCGGATCCTTTAATTCTTTTATTTCTATTTTGAATTCGAAAGATTTCACTGTCTAACCGCAGAGCGAGGATAGGGTATCAATTCAAAGGCCTAAAAAGAGGAATTATGTTTTACGAAAACAAAAGACATGTTAGGATATTTGATGAATCTATAATTATTAGACCTTTTACTAGTATAAAGAGTGAAACTGTACACCATGTGTATGCGTATACAAAATAGTTTCTATTCTCCTTAATATATTTTTTTTAATATATTCTATTTGATTAGTTATATTTTTGATTAGTTATATTAGATTTTATTAATATTGTTCCATATACGTCCTCCTGCTTTTGAGATGTATTAAGTCCCTTCTCTCATGCTGAGATTTCTTCTTTAGTTCATTTCAAAATACTTCAATGGGTACGCGCAAGAAATAGGCCAATTCGGCAGCTTTTTGTTCAATTTCTCGTGGAGTCAAATTCTCATCAGTACGGGTCAAGGGAATAGCTCCTTGGCCCCTGACTTCCATATAAAGAACACGACGAGGAAAAAGACCCTCTCTCACCTCCATTCTGATTGATTGGATATCTTTCAGAAAGAAACGAAGGAAGACGCGACGATTTCTTCCAGGAAATCCCCAACGAAAAAGGGACATTATCCCTTCTTTTCTATCGAATTGGTCATAACCACTACCTACATTCCATGAAATTGTGCACCACAAATAAGAACTAATGAATAGACCTGCGATCCCATAAAAAGACATCACGATCCCTTGTGGGAAAAAAAGAATTTGCTGATAAGGAAATACGGATATCAGATTTTTACTAAGATAACTGGAAGTTCCAACCACTAAGAATCCTAGTGAACCTAAAAAAAGGATAAAGGCCCAGCAAAAATTACTTGTTTTTCGAGACCCTGTTATAAGTTCTATCCATATATGTTCTGATCGCCAGTTCATACTATACTAGATCCAGTTGCATTCGATTGGAATTGAGAGAATAATCCAAAAGGATTTGACTCGACTTTTATTGCTTGATCCCGAAGTAACTTTCATCAACTAGCAGCATTCCGACAGGAACTCTTAGGAATAATTGGTTAGATAAATTTAGTTTCTATTTCAAATATTTTTCAAAAAAGATTTGCTGATCATTTTGAATTTCATCATTTAATTGATTAAGCTATAACCGCATATACATGCATTAATGCGTATATTATGCATCGGCATACATAACAAAACAACTCTTCCATTTGTTTTCGGAAAAGCCACATATCATATATCCTACCATATTCCATTAAAAAAGTATCTGTATGATGATCCAGTTTTGAAATAAATTGATGAGATTTGGTCCCATCATATTTAGACAATCTTATTTCTTTGGACATAAAGAGATAAAGAAGCCATTGCGATTGCCGGAAAGACTAGGGCCACTACAGGAACAAAAATAGAGGGAAGGTTAAAATCTATCATAGAATGGGTACCTCAATTTCATATTTGTACCTATTATAATTATAAAGATATCTTATGATAAGTCTATCTATTAGATAGAATATTAAGATAATATTGATATGAAATATTTCATAACCAATAACGAATGTAGAACTCAATGAAGTGTACCTATTCCTCTTTCTACACGAATATTTAGGAGAATCCGCTTTAAGAAATTGGATTCTTCTTCTCCCATCTTTATCTTCATCGTCTTTCTATCTTTCCTTTCATCAAAACACCTTTTTTTCTTTGAAAGGAAAGATAGAAAAGAGTTTCTTATGAGTTCCCAACTTTAACCAATCTTATCCAACAAACAGGGATTCCTAGTGAAAAACGGGGATTTTCACTAAATAGAAAGAACTTCTATATTCTTATTATTTGTTATTTGAATATTTCTATTTTATTTCTTTGATTTAAGATTTCTTATTTTTTTTTATTTAATATTTTCTTTTCATTTTTTCGATATCTTTTTTTATCTATTTTTTGTTGTTCTATATATGAATATGTCAAAAGGATGGAGAAATTTATTTTTATTTCCCGGATTTATCGGAAGGAGAAAGAAATTCTTTTTTATCTTGTCAATAGAGGGATGCTTATTCCTAATCAGGAAGAGAGGTAGAATAAAAAAGGGATCCGGGTCAAAAAGTCATTATCCAAAACTTCTAACTCTTACTACATTTATAACGGATGTCTCCAAAGAAAATACCATCTTCTTAGTTTTATTTTTTTCATTATAATGAACTAAATGCGTATGCGCTACAAATAAAAATAACTGAAGCTAGTGCTATACTTCCATTTGAAAATGAAGAATTTCAATCTTTTTTTTCATCTTGATTCAAGGGAAGGAAACCATGTAGCTGAAATAACTCATTCAGAACACCTTTTAAAGGATTACGTGGTACGATTGGGTCGAATAAGCCCTTATCGAATAAATACTCAGCCACCTGTAAACCATCGGGTACTGTCTTTTTCAATGTTTGTTCAATTACTCTTTTACCCGCAAACGCAATGTAGGCATTAGGTTCAGCAATAATGATATCTCCCAACATACCAAAACTTGCTGTAACTCCGCCAGTTGTAGGAGATGTAAGGATTGATATATAGAATAACTTTTTATTTAATTGATAATCATATAAAGCAGAAGATATTTTAGCCATTTGCATCAAGCTCAAACTCCCTTCTTGCATGCGTGCTCCTCCAGAAGCACACACAATAATGACAGGTAGAGATCTATTAGTAGCATACTCGATCAAACGGGTGATTTTCTCACCTACTACGGATCCCATACTACCTCCTATAAACTGAAAATCCATAACTCCCATTGCTATGGGAATACTATTTAGTTGACCTACGCCCGTTTGAACAGCTTCAGTTAAACCCGTTTTTATTTGATAAAAAGAGATGCGATCTATATAAGTTTCCTCCTCTGAATGAAATTCAATGGGGTCCATAGAAACCATATTTGCATCCATAGGCTCCCAAGTGCCAGGATCTATAAAGAGTTCGATTCTATCTGAACTACTCATTTTCAAATGATATCCGCAGTGTTCACAAATATTCATTTTTGAACTAAAAAATTTTTTATAATTTAATCCATAACAATTCTCACATTGAACCCATAACTGTTTGTATTTTGTATTTATATCGAAATCATTAGATCTTTCTATTCTATTGAAAGAACTGCTACTAGTTTTGATACTAGAATTTCCACTTTCAATACTACTTATATTTTCCGTACAAATGAAACTAAAAATGTAACTGTCGATATCACTGTAAATGTCACTATTGATTTCAAAACGAAGATAACTATCAATGCAACTATTAATGTGATTATTCCAATTAGATTGAGTATCATACATGGAATAATAATAGTAGTAATTACTACTATTAGACCCACTATTCAAATAACTAGAAAAAAGAATCTCTAGTTCACTCAAACTAGCATTGTCAATATCAAAAATCTGATTTTCAATATCAAAATATACAGAATAAGTATCACCATTACTATTTCTAACTAAAAAAGTATGATCAGAGATCAAACTCCAAATATTCCTGTTATCAAATAAATAATTTAGATAATTAATATTACTGAAACTATAACTGTCCCAACTAGGAATCTTTTTCTCCGCATCATTTAGAATAGTTTCTTCACTTCCACTGGTATGTCCAAGAGCATCAAGACTATCATCCATTGATTTACTTAGTCCACATCTATGTTCTAACTTCTTGTTAGACAACATAGAATTTAACCAACATTTTTCCATAGATTCTTTCTGCCCCCTATTTGATAAAAACCTAATACTAATAGATGAATAGTCATTCGATGAAGAAAAAACGATGAAGAAAAAATCATTTTACTATTTTTTTTCTTTTTATTTCTCATCATAATTCAAATGAAGTATATGATCCAATCATTAAGATTGTTAATGAAAAACGAGCGAGTCTTGAAAAGAAAAGATTCTCTTTTTGAGGAATCCGGTGAATCATTTCAATATTATGATAGAAATTATGATAGAATCTTTTCCTCAAAAAAAGATATATGATATATAAAGACAGGTTTTTCTCATGTAAAACTTTCAATTCTCATCAAAAAGATACATAGTTGTTTCTTCCCATAAATTAAAAATGAATTATCGATTCGTAGAATCTCGTGTCATATAGTCAAATAATAAAATGAGTTTATATTACAACAGGGAACGAAAAAGACAATAGGGAACGAAAAAGACAATATACAGGATAGGGGTATAAGGAATCCTTCCCTTGGCTTGATCTATGGCCTGAAACTAAGGAATATAAAATGATCCACCAATCCAATCCCAAGGATACATAATTCAGCCTATGGCTCCAACAAGGAATAATAGAATAGATAAGTTGTTTAGTCTTCCTTCGATCTTATCTTCTTATGTTTATATTTTGTATATACTTGTATATTGTATTGTATATCGTAAGTGTATATCGTAAGGTCTGTACATATAAAAAAAGATATATGTAAATACACAAAGACCCTCATAGTATTAGTATAAGATGTTTATTCTTTATCCGATTCGGCCCAATCTTTCTTTTTTTGAGGAAAAGATTGGGCCAAGTTTCATTGCAATCAATTAGGAGAACAAACAGGAATTGCTGAATTATACGCGCTTATTTTGTCTATATATCTAGCTTATCCACTGGTTCGAACTCGAATGTGATCTCTTTCCATACTTCACAAGCAGCGGCTAGCTCAGGGCTCCATTTGGTAGCTTCACGAATAATATCATTACCTTCACGAGCAAGATCGCGTCCCTCATTACGAGCTTGTACACATGCTTCTAAAGCCACCCGATTAGCTACTGCACCGGGTGCATTTCCCCAAGGGTGCCCTAAAGTTCCTCCACCGAACTGTAGTACGGAATCATCCCCAAAGATTTCGGTTAGGGCAGGCATATGCCAAACATGAATACCCCCTGAAGCCACGGGCAGAACACCTGGCATAGAGACCCAGTCTTGAGTGAAAAAAATACCACGACTTCGATCTTTTTCAATAAAATCATCACGTAACAAATCAACAAAACCCAAAGTCATCTCACGTTCCCCCTCC